ACTAGCGGACTGATCACTAAATAGATACAAATAGGTGCAAATTCCGACATCACCAAAGCCCACTTCGTTCTCTCGCTCTCCTCGCGGCGCTCCTTGCTCGCGGAGCGGCATACCGAAAAAAAAAGACGCTCAGATGTGGATTCGAACCACTGAAGGATTTCAAGGGCAATGCCCCTTGCTCTTCCCACTGAAACAAGCAAAAAAGGATTTTAAGTCCTTTGCTCTAACCAGCTGAGCTACCAGAACCACTTGCCTAAAGTCTCTTTTCTTCATCTATGAGCATCCTACCCGCAGTGGAGGAGCTTGCTCAAGAACCGAGAGCCGCCCAGGGACTGGACGGCCCTCGTTCGGGAAGGTCTTCTTCGCTATAGACGCCACCAAGAACAAGAAAGGGGCGCTCCGCTCCTAGTCACTAAGTAGTGCTATTCTGTCCGACGGCGGACTCCATCAATCTGAGGTTCTTTCTCTCACGTAATTTCGCCCGCCCGTTCAACCGGAGGAAATGGGATTCGAACCCATGATACAATCTTCTTGTATGTCGATTTAGCAAACCAATGCCTTAAGCCACTCAGCCATACCTCCATCCAAGTTGTTGATCGGAATTGGATGTGCCGGTTGCCCGAAGATCCACTGCGTAAGCCGTAGCGCGCGTACTCTTCTTTACTGAGCGAGAAAGACTCTATCCAGATCTCCCCAGCGTCCAAGCGAGACGAGACCCCATCCAAACCAAATCCGCCACTCGTTGGGCGAGGCCTTGCTTTCTATGAACACCTCACCACTGAATGATAAACTTAGCCTCCGACCAAGAGAGAAGACAGGGTCAAGCCGACGCCGCCCTTCCTCACCTGCCTGAATGGAATGAATATCTCCTTCGTCTAGTCGAGAAGGGAAAAAGCCCGGCGGGGAACTGGACCGTGACTCTTCTAAACCATTACATGACGGAGAAGTCCATTCTCGTCATGATCGATCCACGTCCTACCATAGTGCCCGGAGAACCAGGCTTGCTTAGCTTACCAAGCTAGCTTACTAAGCTAAGCGCGAAGGAATTTTTCTAAGATGGCAGAGCTAGCCAGAAGGTAGCCTAGCTTGCTTCCAGAAGATTCTATAGTGATCCACAGGAATCGGTCTCGGGCCTCCCTAGTCGTCGAAAGATTTCATCCCTCGGTCGTTAAGGAGCAAGAGGATGCGCCTAGCGCTAGTTGCTCAATCCGTTGCTTGTTTGGTTCGAGGTTGAGCTCACCCGCCGCCCTACGTCAGTAGTCTTCCTAACTTCTATTCCCTTTTTTTGCTCTACTCTAAGGTAAGGTAAGGTCCTTCAAGAACAGCATTGCGGTCGCAACGGGGCTCTGGGTGAATATTGTCCGCCCGTATGAGCCGGGCTGTGAATATTTATAGGTCGGGGTCTTTACTGAAAAACCACAATACTACACTACAACAATTTTAAGAAATCCGCAAGTGACTATAATTTGAATTCACTAGTCGTGTTGAGTTGAGGCTTATTTCAATATAACAAATCTGCCAATCCCGATATTCCCACATTTCATTCTGGTCCAGTGTCCATTCCTGAATGAAAGAAATGAGCTTTTTTGCCCCTTCACTCACTTCTGAATGACTCCTTTAGCACTCCCTTTTTTATATAAAAAAATAGATACAGTTTACCTTTACCATACCTTCCAACCAACCAAGCAAGAGTGTTTTTTGCAAGCTTTTTATAGCCGCTCTTCCTAGGGCAGGGCAGCAAGTCTCTTATCCATATTGAAAGCAGAAGTTTGAAAGTTTTGATAACAGGTTCTATGAAAAGCTAGCAATCCTGTGAGTTTTCCAAAAGTGAGGCTAACAATAGCTATTAAGTCTACTCTTATGGAGATGATTGAGTGGAAGTTGGATAAGGATTGGAGTCGGATAGGGTGGGAGTAGGTCCAGCCGAGAGGGCCATAGGAGTGGTCCGGACGAGCTTACTCTTAGCCATTGGAAGTAGTTGCTGATGGAAAAGTAAGAGTTGCTTAGGTTTAGTGTTAACTATTATGTTTTACTCTAAGTTGAAATGAAATCTTTAGAAATCACAACTAGAGGGTTAGTACTTGGATCGAACTCTCGGCTTTGGGGCATTTTTTCTACCTTGGGTGACCTAAGGAGAGAGAGGGATCATCAGTCTGAGCTATGGTTCCTGCATCGAAAGGATTCAAATAATCAAATAAAGTAAAGGTAGGCGGGTAATAACCTTATTTATGACAAGTTTCAAATTGGTAAAGTATACCAACTCTCTTTAAATATATTAAATATCGACAACAAGTATACCAACACTCTTTAAATATATTAAATATCGACAAACTTCTTGAGCATATTAAACACATATCTTCCAGGGTGTCGGATAATGTTTATTGTTCCCCCACCCATACTATCACACAAGTCGTGATAGAGCACACCCAAGGGATCATTACAAATAACAGGTACCGACAGGGAACATACTAAGTTGATTGCCTTAATCTCTAGCCGTACGTACAAAGTATACTAGGGATAAAATAGCTCTCTACCACTACAGTATTGAGCACTAGGGTAGGAGTTTCAACTCTAAAAAATGGAAATCCCCACCAACCTTCAAATATTAATTTAATAAAGTATAGCAATCATGACAACCGATTTCAACCGTATGAGGGATTTGTATTGTAAGTTCGAAAAGTTTGTATTTGACAAGAGAGGTGTATCTAATATATTCCAAGTACCGGATATTGAATGTAGTACATCAGTGGAATCTGTAAATAGAACATTATTGTGGAAAGTAGTGGGTTTATATAAGAAGTTATTATCTAATAATAGTATTTCTAATAGATCAAATGATATTATCTCTAATGAGATTTTCTCTAATGGCCCGTATATATTCAAATCGTTAAATGATCAACTAGCATATCATAGTAAGTTATATATGGATTCATTAACTAATAAAGATTTCATTCATCAAATATCATATGAAGTTTATGATCCTATATTAAAGGGTGCAAATTATCTTTGGACATCTCCTATTGTCAGTTTTAACGCAACATTAAATAAATGGAAGTTTGATTCTTGGAAAGATTTGCTATCTTTAAAACAATTTACACCCGGGATAGATGATGGTAATAAGTGGTTAGAAACAGTGTTATGGCCAGCCTATAAAAGTGCATTATCAAAGAAATATTTTTTCATATCCAATAATTTAACCAATTGTTTGATAAAAATGACAACTATATCATCTATGGATGGAGGAATCAATACTGTGGTAGTATTTTCGCACTTGTCAGAGTTGGTTTTTACACTACAGTTTGGTACAAGTTTATACCTTGTAATATAGATATTCAACCAGATCAACTGCTTTATATGTCGTGGGATTACTTTCTCAATGAGAGTGCTATTGTACAAGGGTATACTAAGATAACACTGCAGGAAACTCAAGATATATCAGATATAGTGATGTCAATCCGGGGAGATACTCCTTTTACCTTTGATGAGAATAGTTTTAACAATATGGCTATGTTGAAAGAGGTCATACCACCAGAGGAACCAGCAATACAAATACCTATGGATAATATAGACAGAAAATGGAGAGTAGGGGTTAGTTTAGGTATCGTAATAGCATTCTGTGTTGCTATTGGTGTATTTCCAGACTAAACAACGAGAAGGAATCCACTAGCTCTCTTTTCCACACATGCACTGTCAATTCGATTGCCAAAGAGTGATAAGACAAGTACCTTCGGCAGCTATCTATGGATGCTTGCAGCCAGGTCTGCAATGAATGCATGCAGCTAAGTAAACTCCTGTCCTATCCTACAAGGCAGCCATACTTTACCTGAAGTCACACTGGGCCAGGTTCCGTCTTTAAACACTTGCCCAAAAACCATCTCAAAATCTGAGTGAACTATCCCAATACCTTGCTGGAAAGCTGGAAACTTCAGTTGTATAGGTAGAGAGGAAAGATCAGCATAGAAGTGATGTTCAGTAGATATAGAAGTGATGTTCAGTAGATGCCGAGTAAGTTGGAGTTTCTGAAGTGCTTGTTGGTAGTTCTCCCTGCGCTTGAATTCAAAAGCTTATCCCATCTTTTCTGTGAAGAAAACGAAATAGTCAGGCGGGTCCCTGTCTGCCTAGTAGTACTATCTTTAGTTGTGGATTTTGTTTAAGATCTTCTTCCTTTTATTCCTTGAACAACAAGGATACGGAATTACGTTATTAGTACTCGGTTAACGTGTTGTATGTTATTGTGACAAATAAGCGAATAAGCATTGATTGAGAAACTAGTTTGTTTGCCCAAGGAAGGCCTTTGCTCTCGAAAGCCTATTCGTCTATGAAAAACGAATCCCGTGTGACTGATCTTTACTAGTACCTTCTTTTGGCTAGCCCGTTTCCACTACTTTATTTACTAGACTCAATGCCTATGTTCTGGGCTATCTGTGAATGCTTTTCCCTGTGCTTCTGTTAGCACATTGTTTTCCTTTACTCTCTATTTGGCCTTCGCTATTTGATTATTCTCTATGGTCTCTGAATTCCGATCATTCACTTCAAGAAGCAGCTCTTCTATTAAATGAAATAAAATGAAATAAAGTAAATAAGGAAATCCCCTTTCGAAAATGAGTTTCCGCAGTTGTTAGCAGAATTAGTTGCTTGCTTCTCGTATACAGAGGCTTACAAGATAGAGCTGACTTGTCGTTTAAACAGTGTTAATTGAAGTTAGCAGATTGCTTTCTTGCTATAAGACTGACAGGAAGAAAGCAGAATTACAGCTAGTTCTCTGAATTCCATCATTGCTAAGTAGTTGCAGTAGTTTTAGCAGGAAGAGTTCAAGCTTGCTACTCGCTTACCGGATATAAGATTGAAACTCACTTATCAGTATTAGATTAGGCGTGTCCCTGGTATGGAGCTGTCGTATCAGCAGTCTTAGCAGTGAATTACAGATTTAGAGTAACAAATAGGAATTCTAGTCGTGATTCTAGTTTTCAAGAGTATTAGCAAGCATTAGTCGTATCCGAAGCAGCTACAATTCTTGCAAGCCAACTACAAGATTGAAAGTAGGAATTTCGATTTGTAGCCGTGATATTTCTTTGTTGTTTATATTGTATTAGCTGCTCCCATATAAGTAAGTAAGCCAGCTATCGGAATACAAGAAGTTATGCCGTAAGCTTACTTATCGTTTACATAGTTTTATCAAGATAGAATAGAAGAACTCAAGTCCAGTAAGAAGAATAAAAGCTGTGATTAAGCTTCTCGGCTCTCTGTCTTTTAGTAAGCAGACGAGTAAGCAAATAAGGTTTCAAGACAAGCATTAGTAGTAGGGGTATTAACTCTTGTATTAAGCAGTAGTTTCCCTTGTTTTAGCCACTAAGTTATCAGAACTGAAAGTAGTATTTAAGCTTGACTTGGCGTCTCGATAGTATTAATAGCTGTGGCAAGCTTTCAAGTACGAAGTGAAGAATGTAGGTCAGCTATCAGGTTTCCGTTCTACTTAGAAGTTTGTATGCCCTTTAGAGGAATCCAAGGAGAATACCAGAATTCAAGCCGGATACCAGATTGAAAGTGGAGTTGCCGCTGAATACGTATCATTCTATTTATCAGGTATAAGCTTTCAAGTCGGACATCAGAATGCAAGTCAGCGAATCTGCTTGTAGTTTAAGTAGTATTAGCAACATAGAAAGGAAGTGCCGAATGAAGATCGTAAGCAGCGATTCCTGTTTGAGTAAGTTCATTACAGAATCGAAGTCAGGTCAGTCAGCCAATGCCTACTTCGATCAAGCGTTAGATGGGGTTGGTGGTGTTGATGTTTCAATTTTTTGTTTTTGTCATGAGGGTTGAAACCCGTAAATAGTTTCCTTTTTTCTGGGGAGTATAGTTCTACAAGGTTCCATTCATCGACCTTTCTAAATCCTGACTAGATCAGTAGTTTGCAACAGTATATCTGACTTTCTGGTCCAGTTGGTCTGGGATTTCCTATTATTGCTGCATTTCCGAATTCTATTGACACGCATCCTCCGAAGACTTTACTATTTGCCAAGTACTTTATTGAGTATTTCTCTATAGGAGTTGGAATCTCTCTCAATGCGGGAGAGGAATACAAACTACCCAACCTTAGGCCCACCTATAGGAATGGAAACTCTAAGAGGAATTCAATCCAAGCTACTCACTCGATACAGAAATATTGTTATGATACAGGGATTATTCTGAACTACGACTCTCTCCCATACTACTCCTCTCTTCTCCCATGTGGGTTCACTCCTCTATTAAAGGTTAAAGCTACTCTGAGATCGTATAAAGGAAGCGTATCAGAGCCGGGACACCACACTGGAGTGAATCTATCTCGAAATCTATCTGATTGGAAAGGGGATTCCCAAAGAAGCCTAAAAAAGGATGGGCTTAGAGGCATGAGCAATTGCAGCTTTGAACTCTCTTTCTCAGCAAGAAGAATACAAGTCATAAGTAAGGTTGCAACTCATAAATCAGTTTGCTTGTAGTAAGCAGACGAGTAAGCAAATAAGGTTTGACAGCCGCTCTGTCGTTTCTACAGTTTTATTTTTAGTTTGCAGTTTGACCTTCTCTAGTTATAGTTCTTTCTGCAAAGCCTCTTTTTCGTATAAATACTATTATAAATGCCTACCTCTCGTATTAGTAGAGCAGCTATCATAATTGCAGTACGATATAAGACTCGAAAGGAAGAAGTAAGAATTGGACTCATAAAGAAGAATTCTAGCCGTGATGCCCTATCTACGTCTGAGCTCAGGCTCCATAGCAACTATCAGATTGTAAGTGGATTAGAGGAATAAGAGTACGATAGAGAGAGGAATCAAAACTAACCTTTAGCAATAGAAAGAAGGGACAAATAACCATACAAAACAAGTAAATAAGTCCTATCAATTGTATTAATAAGGGCGTATCCGTAGTGCTTTACAAAGCCTGCAAGGAAGACTGAAAGTCGATTATCAGAATACCAGCTAGTTTATTAAGAGGCATAAATGAGATTGGCAGTTGAGTATTCGCTTCGAGAGCGGTAGTAGTAATCGCTGTTAGCAGATATAAAGTCAGTGAATAAGGTTTTTCGTTAGGCAGTTGTTTCCATAGCTCAAGGAAGATGTTAACTCTCGCTTTCGCTTATAAATCTTCGTATTCGAGCTGTTGTTTTCTAGTTTGAATTGTAGGCTTGATTGCTCGGTTACGTGGTATTAATTGAAGAACGCGAGGCTGGTTGAAAGTGGCAAATAAGGCTAGTTCCTTCTTGTCGTCTACATACTTTTATCAGTGAGAGTAAGAATGCGAGTCAGATAGTTGAATTGCAGTTATCAGATTTGAAGCTTTGGTTGAAGATTGAGTATTCGTTTCCGGAGTAGTAGTTTCATCTGTTTTAGCAAGAAGAGCTGCAAGCCGTGATGCCATTTCTCTGGTATTAGGGAGTAGCCTAGCCGAGCAGTAGTTTCTATTGTTTTACCCAGCAGTGTTAGTTTCGATAGTGTATTGAGTTCTCGTATCGGCCTATTCAGTTTTAGCAGTTCAAGTTAAGCTTGCAAGTTTTCCCTAGTTTGACTTAGTGCTTATACGATTTAAAGCCATGAATAAGAGTCGTAAGCTGAGTGAATTGAGTAGTAGTATCGGCTTTTGCATTCGAGTTTGTAGCTGTAGTTGTCGTGCCTTGTTAATTTAAGTTTTCAAGTCCGCTTTTCGTATCAATCATATAAGTTAGAAGTTGAAAAGGAAGTAGTGAGATTGGAAATTAAGTAGGCTTGGTACAAGAATTGAAGTAAGGAATAAGATTAGTGGTTTGTAGTTGCCGGGAGTTGAATTGCAGTTATCAGTTTGAAAAACCAGTCAAAGATAGAATTGCTTTCTCGTATCATACTTGCTTAGGCGTTTCCTATCTATAGTATTAGTAGCTCCTCTATCAGATTGCTTGTGCTCGCCTCGAGAGTGCTTTGAATTCCTAATTGCGGTTATCAGACTTGAAAGCCATGATTGAAGAACGCAAGGCAAAGCCATCGTATCCATACTTTAATTACTGCTTTGAATTCTTAATTGCGGATATGAGATAGAAAGCCAGATAGAACAGTTCAAGCCGGATATCAAACTGCAAGTCGCAGTTGTCGTATCAGAAGGTCTATCAGGAGTTGTCGTTTCACTGGTATTAGATGGAAGATAGCAAGACAGATATGAGTTAGAAGGCGCGCTTTATTAGTCGATACCAGATTGGGAGAAAGAAATAAGATGCTAAGTTAGCAGGTTGAAAGCCATAAATCAGTTATCGATCCTTCCTTTCGTATATTGCCCTTTTACCCAGATAGAATTGAGTTGGCAGGCTTGATACCAGAGTTCAGGTTGTATGCGAGGCTCCTACTTCTCTATGCCGTTTATAAGCGGCTGGAAATCTGACTCCAAGTTGGCTGTGAGTTTGAAGAGCAGCTTCTCGTAAGCCATGTAGTTTATACTGACCAAGGAGTAAGTGCAGCTAGAGTTTCCCTTGTCTTAGCAAGATAGGCTCGTACCCATTCTTTCTATCGGCTAGAAGCTTTGTTGCTTGACTTGGGGCCTCGATAGCATTAATTATGGTCCTTCATTCTTTTTACCAGCTAGCAGTTTCAAAGTCGGAGTTAAGAATACCAGATTGTAGTTTACCGGCTCGTATCTACTGTATGGAGCTTGGCGTACCCGGTTTGGAGTCAGATAGAAGAACTCCACTCGATTATAGGAATAAAGGTCAGCTATCCGGTTTCAAGTTAATAAGTAGTAAGCTTGCTTAGCAGATTGATTTCATGCTTATAGCTTTTATGTTCAGTAGCTTGGAGCGCGGTAACAAATAAGAATTCTAGTCGTAAGCTGATATGCAGTTTCTATACTTTTACCAAGGGGTTCTCTCTTATACAGATTAAGAGATAGAAGAAATAGAGGAAGCGAATCTGAGTTGCTATTACCTAGAGTATTAGGAAAGACAGTAATAAGATAAGTTGCTTGCTATAAGACTTTCAGGCAGGTAATAAGATTGAAAGATAGATATCAGGTTGCAAGTAGTGCTTGCTCGCTTCGAGAGTGTTATCAGAAAAAGTAGTAAAAGAAAGATTTTCCGATTTCCTAGTAGTTTACCGGCTTGCCTATAAGTTTGCTTGCTTGCCATGCCGTATCCCTCAGATTAGCCAGTCAGGTATAGGAATAAAAGCTAGTGGCCCAGTAGTAGTGAGTAGCCTTTTTTAGGAGTATTAATTACCACCTTGAATTCCCTTTTCTAGCTATAAGTAGTAGTCGCTTCCGTGGTATGAATCCCAGCGGCGAAGCATGAAAGACAAGAATCAAAGACATATATTAGATTAGTAGCTTGAGTTGCCGTATCAGTAGCTGTAGTAAGCTAAGCTAGCTTGGGCAACAAGTAAAAAAGCATGGGAAAGCGATTACGATCCGTGGGGAATTGGATTTTAGCTGTTCGAAGTCGGCTTGATTCTCTTTTCACTGATGATTTTGTTAGATTATCGCTAAAACGCTGGTTATTCCCTCTCTAAAGACAGTTGCTCAACTGAAAGGTGTTGACTTACTTCAACTCAAGTGAGTTATTTCAGTAAAACGAAAGTGGAACAAATGGAATGACAGATTCCCAGATAAGTTGATCGAAATCATTGAATTTCATTTCAAATGACAAAAGATAGGAATATCATAGATTTTCATTAGATGTGCAATCGACCCGTTGCTTGTTCCCCTTGTGAGGATAACCACAGTCGTTCTCTAGTGTTTATGCTGGGGGGATCCTGATGTACAGTACTTGATCTGGGTTTGGCACACGGACGGACTTTTCTAATAGTTCAAATCCCACGAATCGAATCGTGACAGAGTGCTGTTTATATTCAAAGCCTTCATGCCTAGACAAAAGAAAGAGTGAATCTTGACTAGGAATAGAAACTATTCTGACTTGCTTTTGATACAAGGTGAACCTTCCTCAAAGTCTTCTTTATTTGGGTGGGATGGGAGGAAAAAGCCAATCCACTCTCTCTGTCCCGCCTGGAAAAGAGGATGGAGTTCCACGTTCACTAGCTTCTTTTTCCTAACTACAGTGACTGGGTGAAAAATCCCTTGCCAAGGAAGGCAACTATATCTCAAAGCGGATAAAGAAGAAATAGAAAGGCAGACTTGACTTTGCTCGTCACGCTTTTCTTTCGCAGCTCTTTCCTGGATTTTGCGTTGATTCCTCTTCTCCACCCAGCGATCCAAAGCGGAAAACCCTGATTTCGATATCAGCGAATACATACTATTTACGAGAATTGGAATAGGTTTTACCGAAAGCAGTAAGAGAGAAACGAAAGCCTGCGAAGCTAAAGGATTAGATGAGCTACCACCTCACCTACTAAGAGTTCCCAGTAGGATTAGGAGATCAACGATGAAAACAAGTGTTTGTCCGGAGCACACATATGTTAGAAGGGAAAGAGCCCATGATACTTCGAGTCCAACAGTGAAACAGACCTTATTGCTTCGACCGAAGGAAGCGTATACTTACTCCTTGAAGTGCGCGGAGTGCAGCCAGCAAGGAAGTTTTCTTTGATGCAAGGTAGCCAATGAAGTGTTCCCAATTAATAGAGAGCCCCGCCTGCCCTAATTTCATTCTTCTTTTCAAGCTGAGAGCCATAGCCCAAACGAATAGTGAGTTCCGAACAGCAGAGTAGCTAGTTTGACGTCGAACACTCCAGGGAGCCAAGCTTAAAGATGAAGTTCTCTAGAAAAGAAAGCTACGGGATCTAGATAGGGCTGGCCTTATTAGAATAATAGTTTCACCGAATTATTTCATCCTGAGGAAAGAAGAAGAATGCTTTCCTAGCTTTGCTCATAGGCTGGCTGGGACCCTAAGATGTGGAGTACTCGTTTCAATGAAAGGGAGTTTTGTCTGGATCCAGGTACCTCAACTATTGGCCTTACATGGGTATTCCATCTTTCTAGTCCCACTCTTCTCCAACAGAGCTCCCTCACTGAGCGAGCATTCGGCATTCCTAGTATGCTCCACTCATTCTACGCCAAGCACCCAATCACGGGATCAGAATCACACTCTAGATCATACCTTTCACGAAAGAAAAGGACAGGCAGCCGCTGCTAAACCAAGATCCCCATCTCTTGACTCCGTCAATCAATCTTACCTTATAGGGCACAATGGTATATTTACCATACGAGATGTGTGCACCTACTAAAGGGGATAGAAAGATCTTGGGCACAAATACTCCACTTTTCACGCACGAAAGACATACAAGAGATTCACCAATGATTGGTTGGACTAAATACTACATTTATTTGCTCAGAAGAAGGAAAGTTGGCTGTGAGAATGATTTCTCGTACGTAGTCTTTCCTAGGACCATTCCAACAGGATGCTCAGAGGTGGGTGGAGAAAAAGCTCAAAAGGCATACTTCCTGCGCTTTCAGAGGATCTAAATCTGTCTTCATCCTTTCGCTTTTCAACTCGCAATAAATATGTCAATTCGTTTCGCAGAAATTAAGAGATTTTCGATCTCCTCGAAAGAAAATGAGTTCGATCAGCAACACCGGTCTCCGCAGCACCAGGATAAAGACCTTCTTTTTACCCATAACCTTTCTCTGCAGCATTGGAACCAAGATCGGGCTTGGCTTGGCATAGTTACGAGGTTCCCGTTCTATTTAACTAACACTAACTGAAGCTAACCGGAAGCTTTCTTCTCATGCGACTCTTGGATCGAAAAGAGGCTGCTGGACTGGACCACGGCTGAAACAAATATTCCCTATTATCCGATACCTGATCAGTTGGTGTGGACCAGTAACCCTGAATCAGGGCTTGGGCAGTCGCTCTATATGCGAAAGAACGTTCTTGCTTTCACTACTCACCTTGCCCTTTTGCCCTTTCCGGACCGCTACCTGGGTTTCCAGTCGTTTCGGCTACTGCCAATATTTTAGGAGGAAATAGCCGTTGTCCCTGGATCCTTCTAGTCGGGGGAGAGCCTTTATTACACCTAGAAATAAGGTAACGGGGCACACCATATCCTCGATATTTGAGGGCTTGGAAGTTCGGCAGGCACTGGTATCGTCACTTCAGCTTTAACCTGGTATAAAGCGTCTAACTGATCGATAAAGAAGCATTGCGCTTGTCAAAGGAGTTCAATGCTCACTAGACGCATAAACAGAACTAGATAAGATAGTCTTACTTAATTGAGTATATCAAGATGTGCATCGCTTACTTTAACCCTCATACCTTGCTTTAGCAGCAGCAGGCGGCTTACATACACTACGTATAGGCCTGATTCCAAGGAGCGCAAAAACCCTGATTCATTCTTAAAAATAGTCTTTTGAAGAGGGAAGATGTCATGACAAACCTAATAGTATAGTGAAGTTCGATGACTATGCTCATAAAACTCTTAAAGGGTATTGTTTGTCTGGATCCTCTACATCAGTTTACACCTCATAGAGTGTACATTCTCTAACTCCAAAAGCTTGTAGGCCAGACAGGGTTGACTCTCGAGAACCCTATGGCAATGATTCTCTGGTTAGCCATCAGCCTTATTGATATCTTGCTAGATAAAGAAAGGGAAGCACTAACAAACACCTTGCCATTTTATACAGTCAGATGCTATGGTTAAAAGGTCATCTCTACTCTGGTGACCCATTGGATAATAGCTCTACTAGACGAGACAGACTCCTTAGTGAGCTGTCAACTGCTCTAGCTCTTCTCTCAAAAATAGATCGACTTGTCACCTTTAGTTATCCTTCGACCCACCCCTTTCCTTTAGGTTATGCTCTCCATTGTATGGCTATTGCTCTGTTTCTAGCTTAAAAAAAAGGATAAGTAGGATAGGAGTAGTAGGCGGAGCCGGACCGACCCTAGGTGAGTAAGCAGGTTGTGTCTCAATCTATTGACTAGGTTGATCCTCTTTGAGTGTTCAATCTATGGTTTCAGGTTTCAGGCTTCGGGCTCATTGCTTTTATGCTCTTCGAGGTGCCATATTGATAGCCACCTTCGGCTTCTCATCTAAAGGGGAAGTGAAAGATGGGGGATAGGGTTTTCCCCCACGCGGGATGCCTATGTTCCTATTCAAATGAAAGTAGACGTCGCAAGGTGATATGGTTTTTCTTATCATTTCATTTCTTGCTAGTTCTTGTGCAAAGTGTCAACTGATTGGAATTGGAATTCAGCGCATGGCGAAAGGTAAGGGGTTGAGACCTACGCTCAATGTGAGTCTGTCTTGACTGGTTGGATAGAAAAAAGAGTTCTTGATGAGTGGCCTTACTAGGAGGAAACCGTTATGATACTGACCCTCATGCCTTATTGAGCATCTTATCCCATCTTAAAGTAAAGTTGGTTTATTCGGCAGCAGCAAATGCTATTCATTATAGGGATTTCGACAAAGCGAGCTCTTCAATCAAAATATCCCTTCCCTCACCCAACACTCACCGTAGGAAGGGGGTATTTCATTCAACAAATGGAACAGGTGCAAAAGGAAGTCGATCTTGTCTTACGGAAGACTCCCTGGATCGCTTGTAGCTATCCCACTCTCCCTTCCTCATTGAGTCACTGGCTGGTCTTGATTGCCCAAGACCCCTGCAAGAATAACTAGTAAAAGCGGTCTGTCCTCCAATTCATCGATTCACTGCCCCTACACCAAAGGTTCCTAGAATGTATTGAATCATACCGAGCTTTTTTCGGTCAACACAAGAAAGAAGCGCAATGGATGCTGAAGATTCGAGAGAGAGTGAATTGATCATGGTACGAAGCTAGGCCCACTGCTAGATTCTTGGTGGTTGACCACATGCTCCCCTTTTAGAGTGTTCTCTGGAGCCCTCTATTGGGATGGTGACGGTCTTTGCTATACCAAATCCTCAGTTTCAACCAGTACAAAAGCAAAGCTTGTCCCAGCCTCATTAGACTGCAAAGAATTACCCCTGCCTCTGTTGGGTCCGGAACGGCGGCCCCTGCTGGAGTGAAACCTTCCACCATTTTCGCTCATTATCATATCCAACGAATATACATCGGATAGCTTTCTTGTCGAATTTACTTCGGCTCGCTCTTTTGATAGCCAAGAGTCCCGATCTTTCACTCCATCATGCCTTCGGTAAGGGCTGGCTCACAAGATACAGCCAGAGGTGTGTCCTTGCTTGTATTATCAGAAATCACCGATCCACCAACCCTTGCATTTCGTTCTAGTGACAAGGACCTACCTTCAAGCTGAGCGATTGAGAAAAATCTCTGTTATAGCTGCCATTTCTTATTCATATTAGACCACTGGGCAAGATTCCTCTTGGTCAGATTTCTGTCGCATGATTACTCATCGTTTCTCTGCATACAGTCCCTATGAAGTTGCTGAAACTTTCAATGCACTGAAACAAGACAACATGACAGTCAATGCTTATATTGATAAGTTTGAAGATTTCATGACTATGTTGAAACAAGATACACCAGAGCTAACCGAAGAGTGGTTTGTAAAATGCTTTGTCAACGGCCTTCGTCATGACATCAAACACCAACTCAGGCCTCTCCATCCAGAGTCCCTGACTGATGCGTACTGGCAGGCCAAAGACATGGAACGCAGTGCCCCACCTAAGAAACAGTTTTCTTCATATCAGAGACAAATCACTGCTGCTCCATACAGAACTATCCTTTTGTGCAGAACCTGCTACCACCACACCAGACAAAACTAAAGAACAACCTGCGGCTCCCCAAGTGCAACAACAGAGAGCTAGAAAAGCTGGTGAATGCTGGAGATGTGGTGAGAAATGGGTCCCCGGTCACAAATGCAAGTTAATCCCTACTATCAATGTCATGCAGGAAACTTACACACCAAATGATGCCACAGAAGAGATTGCAGTACAAGAAGAAGAAGAAATGAAATCCCACAGGATCAGGACTCCCCTCCAAATGAGTATCTCATGCATATTTCGGCTCATGCAGTTTCAGGGCTGGTCACTGCTGGCACATTTTAAGTCAAGGTCACTGTTGGTGGACAAACAGGCATTGCCCTTATTGATACCGGCAGTTCAAGTACATTCATTGATTTGTCTTTCGCAGTTAAAACCACTTGCCATATCCAAAAATTCGGCTAAAATAGCTGTGGCTGGGGGAGGCCAACTTACATCTGGGGCAATCATAGCAGACACTGCATTCTCTATTCAGAAACATGCCTTCAACAACAACCTTAGAGTCCTGGACTTGAAAGAATACGATGTCATGATTGGCTCTATAAACATAGCCCATTTGCCCTCAATTTGAAGACCAGAGAATTTCTCATTACCTTAGAAGATGATACTCTCCTCTCATTAAAGGATTGCACATCTCAGGACGCGTACACTGAACAACTGAAAAGGATAATGAACAAGCTTCTCAACAAAGGCATTTCTGGTTTCATTCTGCATCTCAACAGCTTATCTCTGCAGGCACCACACTCTTCCTCCTTCAAAGGCAAGCACAAAGTCCAACAGAAAAGAAACTCTGCTTCTATTTCAACGTTTCTGCTCAATGCGTCGTAAACACTGCTGAACTGAAACCAAGAGTTTCTGCTGAATTATTTATACCTATAGTTGCTTGTCTCTCTGGCTCAAGTGCTTACTTATCAATAGACTGATCAGATTCAAACGTTCTGTTTGCAGGATTCAAAACAGTTGCTTCCTCCACCTTATAAACTTGCCTACGAATGCATGTTGGAAACGAGGATATGAGCGCTGAATTCTTCTTTTCCGAGGCTGATTCTTCTTACCTGACTCCCCTGTTTGTTACAACTGATGCCCCGCCTATAAGCAGGTAGCTTGTGAGCTATCGATCAATTGTGAATGTTCTCATAGAATTGGATCTTATTCACATAAGTCTTTCATTTCGTACATGTTTTCAAGAAAGAAATTAGGACAACCAATTAAGCATTGGATGAGTCAAAGGCTTCTTCGGGCATTTCCAGATCAACTAGGACAAGACTCAATAAAGTCACCAATGTTGCTGCTTGCTTGACTTTGCTTTTTTGAATCTACTTCTTTGCTTGTCTCGCCAATGAAGATACTGCATCATCTCTATACTAGCTAGATAACCAACACTTTGCTTCCCATTTCTTTTGCCTTTGGTAGAATTAGATCGATCTCCCAATGCTTATATATGTGGTGCCCCAGCCCCATAGTGATAGTGATAGAATGAGCACAAGCAAGATGGATGGAGTTGTCAGCTAACAAACAAGATGGAATATTAAGATAAGCCCTCCTCCTTTAGTACGAATAAGAGAAAGGGCGATTTCGGCACTGGAACCACTCCCACTCCAGTGCGTGCTACTTCTCTCCTCTTTTCATTCTAGATAGAGAGAGCAGCCTCCTCGGCCAGCGACTGCCTACCAATAGAATAGAAGCGCTCTTCCATCCATACCGCCCCTTAATCCAAATATAGATCTACAAGCCCCTTCCTTAGGTAGGAGTGGGCTCTCGCTGCAAGAGGGGGAGTATTTCTCGAATGATAATTCCCTGCTTTTAAATCCGCTTCAAACGAGGTTGCTAGCCTCCCATTCCCTCACCCGAGAATTGCATTTCCTCTCGCGGCTCTCCTTTGCACCTCTCCGGACAGGTGTCTTCTTCTCGACACGCCTTTCCTCTCCTTCGCACTGACAAGGTCTCTCTTACAACCTCCTCTGTCTTTGTTTTGTGAAACATCGAATACTGCATTGCATCTACACGGCCATAATTGTTGTCTTAGTGAAAGAGGCCAGTCCCCTTTATGTGTTCGATAAGATGACGTTGAGGTGTATTGTCTTGGTTACACACAAAAAATCCATGTATTTGCAAAAATGCCTAATAGATGTAAAAAACTACTAACACTACCGCATATTCTAAATTGTTCTATTGCCCCTGCAGTGTGAGTCTAAATTGGAGGGCGTCAAAAGGTGTTGCCTCTATCCCTCTTTGTGAGAGGTTGAAGCCACTAACCTCTCTCTGTATTTAAAAAATAGACTCAACTACTTGCTTCTCAAACTGTTGTTGTTGTAATTGTTTTTGAGCTTGAAACTCTTCACTCTGTTGTTGCATCCGTTCGGCTAGATCTGCTTGGATCTTATCCATGGATTCTCTCATAGCTCTAACTTGCTCCTCAAGTTGTCTAGATCGGGTCTGAGTTCCTTCGTTTGCCATGATCGAGCTCTGATAGTCTAGTTTAGCAAAGGCCCATGCCAATGCCATAGTTGTGACGAAAGTACTAAAACAAGTCACAGATGCTTTTAGATAACCAACATACCAAAAGAGAAAGAAATAATTCAACAAAGAAAGAAAAAACAGTTCAAGTACAAGTAATTGAATAAATTACCAGAAGCTTGGATTTCTGCTCCGGCTTTCTTAACAGGTTCTCCTACTCCTAATGGGCTATACTCATCGCTCCGCGCCTTGGCGGCCTCTTCCTATTATTCACCGAAACACAAAACGAAGAAAAAAAACCTTTTTTTTACAGTATGGGAATTTGGCCCAATAGTCCCTCCAATTTGAAGTGATCAAGCCACCACTGGTACCAGTAGGGAACTGGTACTACCACCTCCTCCAGCTCTAGCTG